AGGGTTGAGCTCTGATTTGATCTCGATGGCCGGTGGCAAAGGAAGCGAAGCGACAACCGCGACTATGTTCCTAGTGTAGAAGAAAGAAAATGGAAGTTCTGGAATTTCCCCCAATGGCTTGCGGAAGCGCTGTTCGTTATTATAGATGCATCTGAGCAGCGGATCATGATGCCGGGGATTTGTTCACAGCGGAAGAAGATAAGTCTTCCTCAAATGGATCAGACAAGTATGTTTCACACAAAAAGAGATCTTTTTAGCTGCCATATTCCCTGTGTCTCTACTGATTTTAGTGCTCTGCCAAAGAAAGCGGTTTGATCCAAAGTCGGCATGAAATCTAAGGCTTTGAGCTCTTTGTCCGAGGACGATCTCCTAATTGCTAGTCCGAATCAAGGGCGAACTCACGATTTGACGGAAGCTGTACGACTGAGTAGCGGATCTCCTGACTCGACTAAAAAAGAATGGACGCACTCTGCCCCCAGCAAAGGACTTCGTTGGAGGAATAAAAACCTAAACTCGATCAAAGAACTGAGACGCTTATAGAGTCTTTTTAAGACAAGGAAGTTCACTCCTAAGAAAGGCCTCCAGAAGGAAGCAAAAAGAGTCGTTACGCCGCATCTAATGCTGAGTAAGGCGACGGAACTTCTTAACCACGGTCTTAGAGAAAGAGCCAAAGCAGGGACTGAAATGTTGATGGCTGGGATTGATGCCCACAATCGGATGCTAGAGAATAAGCCAATAACAATCGAAAGGGCAGGGACTTCTTATTCTTAGACGCCTGCTTGATAAAGGACTTGTTTGCAAGCTAAGGGCGAGACAGATATTTAATTAATTAACAGATTTCACTTTGACTTCTTCTTACTTCTTTGCACTAGTCTCATGGCAATATATCTTTAGCATCCCGACATTCCTTATTGCCCTAAGGCTAGTCACCTCAAGTCTTTGTATGGGCAATGTCTCTTGTTGTATAGCTATTTTCTCCGGGTTCTTCCCGAAGGGGCTAACCGTATTAATAGCTGATTTAAGGTAGTTGCTACTTCGTTGTTGAAAAATGGTTTTCTAGGGTGAACCAACCCATTAGGGTTGTTATCGGTTTCGAGTTCTCGCTGTTCTCTAAGGAAGTTGAGTGAGAAGAAGTAAGAAGTCAAAATCATTGGAGCAAGGCCCTTCAAGCTTAAAGACTAGCAGTTCCTCTCTTTCATGTCATGAAGCAACTGCCCAAAGAAGCTCCTCGGCTAGGGGTTTATGATCAAACCCTAAAAGGGTTCTTGCTAAGACTGCTTTCTCTCTTCCGTATGTGAAATTTTCCTTTCAAGCAACCACATTCAGCAGTGACATCGAAATGTGAGATTGAAACTTTTTCCTTCGCATTTGCTTGTTAACAACGAGCCAACCTTCTGAGGGTTAGGTGAAGGTCTCGTTCCTGGACTGTCCATACATAATAAGAGTCTTCTTAACCATAGTAACAACAATTATTTATACTTCTTCTATAAGAATAAATCCGGAAAGACAGCATTAGATACCTCAGAACTAAGAAGAATGGCAGCCGATGAGATTTACCTTCTTTAGGACAGGAAGGAAGAGAGCATTACAAATTGCCCTATTTGATCTAGTCTCTTCCATTATCGATACCCGTACATACTAAGATCTAGGTAGCAAAGTACGAGTTGGAGAGACACATTTCCTTCCGAGCTCACATTCGTTCTATAGAATATATTCATTTCTCTTCATTATAAGAGAACGGAAAGATGGGGATGAATGCAATACGGAGAGAGGTAGAAAGGCAAGCACTGCACGGGGCCTCTCTGATGCCTACACTTCCCCTGAGGGAAGGGGGGGGGAGAGGATGATTGCTAGGTCCGCTTACAACAAAGCCACATATTTAATAGAACAAGTCAAGCTAGAAGGAAAGAAAGCACTTTAAGATCGGTCGTGAACCAGAAAGAATGAGCCGCTTCAATACCAAAAGGAAGAAATCAGCACTTGCTTCTTGAGCTGGTACAACAACTCCAGCAAGAAGGATTAGCCGATTAGAAGGCATGGCCAAGGGTACTACAAGCGGAACCCCAGTCCCAAGCTATAGGACGACAGATGAATTAGGCGCTGACTCCAAGACTGATACGATAGGCTTTGAGTCATCAGTTTGATCTCCTAGATGAGAGGGCTATGGGTATAGACCCGAAAGCACCTTCACTGGCCATGGACTACTCAATCAATCGGACAACCGCTTCACTACTTCCAAGACTGAAAATCCAATGATAGAAGAATCGACTGCAGCAAAACTTCTTAAACTAGACTAGAATAATCTTTCGTAGCAGTCAAGGATGAGTTCGATCCATTAGGTTCTTCGATTTGTTCAGAGGGAGTGGGAAAGCTACATAAATTCTTTGGAAAAGCCTGCTTGGAAGCTCTCTTTTAGTCGGAGAAGTGATACCTGTCGACCGTGAGGGAGACTACCGTCGACCGTGAGGGAGACTACCGTCGACCGACCTTAGGAGGGAGA